GCTAATGTAGCTTAAATTAAAGCATAACCTTGAAGACGTTAAGATGAACCCTAGAAAGTTCCATGAGCACAAAGGCTTGGTCCTGACTTTACTATCAGCTGTAGCCAAATTTACACATGCAAGTATCCGCGCCCCCGTGAAAATGCCCTGCAGTTCTCTGCCCGAGAACAAGGAGCTGGCATCAGGCACAGCCCCGCTAGCCCAAGACGCCTTGCTAAGCCACACCCCCAAGGGAGCCCAGCAGTGATAAACATTAAGCAATAAGTGAAAACTTGACTTAGTTAAAGCTAAAAGAGCCGGTAAAACTCGTGCCAGCCACCGCGGTTATACGAGAGGCCCAAGTTGATATTTAACGGCGTAAAGGGTGGTTAAAAACCTACAAACTAAAGCCGAACACTTTCTAAGCCGTTATACGCACTTGGAAGCATGAAGTCCAACCACGAAAGTAGCTTTAATAGTACTTGAATCCACGAAAGCTAAGAAACAAACTGGGATTAGATACCCCACTATGCTTAGCCCTAAACATAAATAGCATTTCACACAAGCTATTCGCCAGGGGACTACGAGCATGAGCTCAAAACCCAAAGGACTTGGCGGTGCTTAAGATCCACCTAGAGGAGCCTGTTCTAGAACCGATACCCCCCGTTCAACCTCACCCTCTCTTGACCCTTCCGCCTATATACCGCCGTCGTCAGCTTACCCTGTGAAGGAACCATAATAAGCTAAACTGGCACAGCCCCAAACGTCAGGTCGAGGTGCAGCGCATGAGAGGGGAAGAAATGGGCTACATTGACTACCCTAGTCAATACGAATGATGCACTGAAACACGCATCCGAAGGAGGATTTAGCAGTAAGCAGAGAATAGAGCGCTCCGCTGAAATAGGCTCTAAAGCGCGCACACACCGCCCGTCATTCTCCCCTGCCCAATTTGCTACATATAACTAATATACCTTCACTCAACTAAGGGGAGGCAAGTCGTAACATGGTAAGTGTACCGGAAGGTGTACTTGGACAAACCAGGGCGTAGCTAAAATAGTAAAGCATCTCACTTACACCGAGAAACTATCCGTGCAAGTCGGATCTCCCTGAACCAAACAGCTAGCCCACCCATTCAAACCCAAAACATCACCATCAATAAACCCTAATACACAATCACAAATATAACCAAATCATTTTACCTCCTGAGTACGGGCGACGGAAAAGGACCCCGGAGCCATAGACAAAGTACCGCAAGGGAACGCTGAAAGAGACGTGAAACAGCCCAGTAAAGTAACAAAAAGCAGAGACTAAAACTCGTACCTTTTGCATCATGATTTAGCCAGTACCCCCAGGCGAAGAGAACTTTAGTCTGACACCCCGAAACTAAGTGAGCTACTCCAAGACAGCCTATAATAGGGCCAACCCGTCTCTGTGGCAAAAGAGTGGGAAGAGCTTTGAGTAGAGGTGATAAATCTACCGAACTTAGTGATAGCTGGTTGCCTGGGAAATGAATAGAAGTTCAGCCTTACAACTTCTCTCCTCACACAGTTCTAACCCCACAGACATAGAGAAGTTGAAAGAGTTAATCGAAGGGGGTACAGCCCCTTCGAACAGGAAACAACTTTTATAGCCGGGTAAAGATCAAAATAATTAAAGGAGACATGTCTAAGTGGGCTTAAAAGCAGCCACCTAAACAGAAAGCGTTAAAGCTCAGACATACCCCGCCTCCCCCAATCCCGATAATATCTTCTCAACCCCCTCCCCTTACCAGGCTGTTTTATGCAAACATAAAAGCACCCCTGCTAATATGAGTAATAAGAAAGGAACCAACCTTTCTCCAAGCACGCACATATATCGAAACGGACCTTCCATCGAACATTACCGGCCCCAAATAAAGAGGGAAACGAGCAGCTAATAAACAACCAGAAAATCACCCAAAAAAAGACCGTTAAGCCTACACTGGCGTGCTCATTAGGAAAGACCGAAAGAAAAAGAAGGAACTCGGCAAACACATTAGCCTCGCCTGTTTACCAAAAACATCGCCTCTTGTAAATTAAAAATAAGAGGTCCCGCCTGCCCAGTGACACTATGTTCAACGGCCGCGGTATTCTGACCGTGCAAAGGTAGCGCAATCACTTGTCTTTTAAATGAAGACCCGTATGAATGGCATAACGAGGGCCTAACTGTCTCCTTTTTCTGGTCAATGAAATTGATCTCCCCGTGCAGAAGCGGGGCTGCAGCCATAAGACGAGAAGACCCTGTGGAGCTTTAGACGCCAGGCCAGACCTTGTTCAACACCCCCCAATAAGGACTACAACTAAAGGACCCTGCCCTAATGTCTTCGGTTGGGGCGACCCCGGAGAACACAAAACCTCCACGCGGAATAGGAGAACTTCTCCCACAACCAAGAGTCACTACTCTAAGCAATAGAATTTCTAACCAAAAGATCCGGCAAAGCCGATCAACGAACTAAGTTACCCCAGGGATAACAGCGCAATCCCCTTTCAGAGTCCCTATCGACAAGGGGGTTTACGACCTCGATGTTGGATCAGGACATCCTAATGGTGCAACCGCTATTAAGGGTTCGTTTGTTCAACGATTAAAGTCCTACGTGATCTGAGTTCAGACCGGAGTAATCCAGGTCAGTTTCTATCTATGAAACATTTTTTTCTAGTACGAAAGGACCGAAAAAAAGAGGCCCATGTCACAGACACGCCTCCCCCTCACCTAATGAAAACAACTAAATTAGGCAAAAGGATGTCCTCCTTAAGCCTAAGATAATGGCTTGTTGGGGTGGCAGAGCCCGGTTATTGCCAAAGACCTAAGCCCTTTACATAGAGGTTCAAATCCTCTTCCCAACTATGCTTTCACTACTAACAGTCTACATCCTCAACCCTCTCGCTTTCATCGTCCCCGTTCTTCTTGCTGTCGCCTTCCTGACACTTCTAGAACGAAAAGTACTAGGCTACATACAGCTACGTAAAGGCCCGAACATCGTAGGGCCCTACGGCCTCCTTCAACCAGTCGCAGACGGAGTAAAATTATTCATCAAGGAGCCCGTTCGGCCATCAACATCTTCACCCACATTATTCTTATTCACCCCTATTCTAGCTTTAACCATCGCTCTTTCCCTGTGAGCCCCTCTTCCCCTGCCTTACCCCATGGCAGACCTTAACCTCGGCATTTTATTCATACTTGCACTCTCAAGCCTCGCAGTCTACTCTATCCTGGGGTCTGGGTGGGCCTCAAACTCAAAATATGCCCTCATCGGGGCTCTTCGAGCTGTAGCACAGACAATTTCCTATGAAGTAAGCCTAGGCCTTATCCTCTTGACAATCATCATTTTCTCTGGCGGCTTCACCTTACAGACCTTCAACACCACCCAAGAAAGCATCTGACTTCTTCTACCAGCTTGACCATTAGCCGCAATATGATACACATCAACACTAGCAGAAACCAACCGAACCCCCTTTGACCTAACTGAGGGAGAATCGGAGCTTGTATCCGGCTTTAACGTAGAATATGCAGCAGGTCCCTTCGCTCTATTTATACTAGCAGAGTACGCCAATATTTTATTAATAAACACACTTTCCATCGCACTATTCCTAGGGGCCTCGCACGTGCCCGCCCTTCCCGAACTAACCGCCACAAACCTAATGATTAAAGCTGCCTTTTTGACCATTCTTTTCTTGTGGGTGCGAGCCTCCTACCCTCGCTTTCGATACGACCAGCTCATACATTTAGTCTGAAAAAACTTCCTCCCTATCACCTTAGCGCTAGTTATCTGACATCTTGCTCTCACAACCGCTTTTGCCGGCTTACCTCCACAACTCTAGTTCAGGGGCCGTGCCTGAAACAAAGGACCACTTTGATGTAGTGACTCATGAAAGTTAAAGTCTTTCCAGCCCCTTAGAAAGAAGGGATTTGAACCCTACCCAAAGAGATCAAAACTCTTAGTGCTTCCACTACACCACTTCCTAGTAAAGTCAGCTAATACAAGCTCCTGGGCCCATACCCCAGCAATGCAGGTGAAACCCCCGCCTTTACTAATGAGCCCCTTCATCCTGCCTGCCTTATTATTTGGCCTCGGTCTTGGCACCATAATGACATTCTCAAGCTCGCACTGATTTCTAGCCTGAATGGGGCTAGAAATTAACACCCTCGCCATTTTACCCCTCATGGCCCAACACCACCACCCCCGAGCAGTTGAAGCCACTACCAAATATTTCCTCACCCAAGCCACTGCAGCCGCTACCATCCTTTTTGCCAGCACAACCAACGCATGGCTCACAGGACAATGAGACATTACACAAATAACACACCCCCTTCCAACAACAATTCTCATGCTCGCTCTCGCCCTAAAAATTGGCCTAGCACCACTACACTCCTGATTACCAGAAGTCCTTCAAGGCCTCGACCTGACAACCGGCCTAATCCTCTCCACTTGACAAAAACTTGCCCCCTTTGCCCTTCTCCTACAAATTCAGCCCAACAACCCCACCATATTAATCTCGCTAGGTCTCGCCTCCACCCTCGTTGGGGGGTGAGGCGGCCTAAACCAGACGCAGCTCCGTAAAATTCTGGCTTACTCATCCATTGCCCATCTCGGCTGAATAATTCTCATCCTTCAATTTGCCCCCTCTCTCACCCTCCTAGCCCTACTTACTTACATTCTCATAACTTCTTCCCTATTTATCTTACTAAAAATTAATAAAGCAACCAACATTAACACCCTAGCCACCTCCTGAAACAAAGCCCCCGTATTGACATCCCTTTCTCCCTTACTCCTCCTTTCACTAGGAGGCCTCCCGCCACTCACGGGCTTCATACCAAAATGGCTTATTCTCCAAGAACTCACCAAACAAAACCTTCCCATTGTCGCCACCCTCGCAGCCTTCACCGCCTTACTCAGTCTTTACTTTTATTTACGCCTTTCCTACACCATAACACTTACTCTCTCACCCAACAACGTGCCCGCTCTGACCCCCTGGCGATTCGTAACCTCACAACCAACTATGCTTCTCTCCATGTTCGCTACTTCTTCTATTTTCCTTCTTCCTTTGACCCCCGCCGCTCTAGCCCTATACACCCTCTAAGGAACTTAGGTTTAATCAGACCAAGGGCCTTCAAAGCCCTAAGCGGAAGTGAAAATCTCCCAGTTTCTGATAAGACTTGCGGGATGTTCGCCCACATCTCCTGCATGCAAAACAGACACTTTAACTAAGCTAAAGCCTTACTAGACAGGCAGGCCTCGATCCTACAAACTTTTAGTTAACAGCTAAACGCCCAAACCAGCGAGCATCCGTCTACCTTTCCCCCGCCTTGCGAAACAAAAAAGGCGGGGGAAAGCCCCGGCAGGCGTTAACCTGCTTCTTAAGATTTGCAATCTAACATGATGACACCTCAGGGCTTGGTAGAAAGAGGATTTTAACCTCTGTTTATGGGGCTACAATCCACCGCTTAAAACTCAGCCATCCTACCTGTGGCAATCACTCGCTGAATTTTCTCAACCAACCACAAAGACATCGGCACCCTTTATCTCGTATTTGGTGCTTGAGCCGGAATAGTGGGCACAGCCCTCAGCCTGCTAATTCGGGCTGAGCTCAGCCAACCCGGCGCTCTCTTGGGCAACGACCAGATTTATAATGTTATTGTGACAGCCCACGCCTTTGTAATGATTTTCTTCATGGTTATACCAATAATGATTGGCGGATTCGGCAACTGACTAATCCCTCTTATAATCGGCGCCCCTGACATAGCCTTCCCACGAATGAACAACATAAGCTTCTGGCTTCTTCCCCCTTCTTTTCTCCTCTTGCTGACCTCTTCTGTCGTGGAGGCCGGGGCCGGGACAGGCTGAACAGTCTACCCGCCCTTAGCTAGCAACCTCGCCCACGCAGGAGCATCCGTAGACCTCGCCATCTTCTCTTTACATCTTGCAGGGGTCTCCTCAATTTTAGGCGCAATCAACTTCATTACAACAATCATCAACATAAAACCCCCAGCTATCTCCCAGTATCAAACGCCTCTGTTTGTCTGAGCCATTCTAATCACTGCCATTCTCCTCCTCCTCTCTTTACCCGTCTTAGCAGCCGGCATCACAATGCTACTGACAGACCGAAACTTAAACACAACCTTCTTCGACCCGGCTGGGGGAGGGGACCCAATTCTCTACCAACACTTATTCTGGTTCTTTGGGCACCCCGAAGTTTACATTCTCATCCTTCCCGGTTTTGGAATAATCTCACATATCGTGGCCTACTATGCAGGGAAAAAAGAACCTTTTGGTTACATAGGGATGGTCTGAGCTATAATATCCATCGGCTTTTTAGGCTTTATTGTCTGGGCCCACCACATATTCACCGTCGGCCTAGACGTAGACACACGAGCTTACTTTACATCCGCTACAATAATTATTGCAATTCCCACTGGTGTTAAAGTCTTCAGCTGACTCGCCACCCTTCACGGGGCCACCATCAAGTGAGAAACCCCTCTTTTATGGGCCCTCGGATTTATCTTCTTATTTACCCTAGGCGGTCTCACTGGCATTGTTTTGGCCAATTCTTCCCTTGACATTATTCTTCACGACACCTACTACGTAGTCGCACATTTCCACTACGTTCTTTCAATAGGGGCTGTATTTGCTATTATAGGCGCCTTTGTCCATTGATTCCCGCTATTCTCAGGGTACACCCTCCACGGCACATGGACAAAAATCCACTTCGGGGTAATGTTTATTGGTGTCAACCTCACATTCTTCCCCCAGCACTTCCTAGGCCTTGCCGGAATGCCACGGCGATACTCCGACTACCCAGATGCCTACGCCCTCTGAAACGCAATCTCCTCTATCGGCTCCATAGTCTCCCTCGTGGCCGTAGTAATGTTCCTTTACATCATCTGAGAAGCCTTCATGGCCAAACGAGAGGTACTATCAACGGAACTTGCAGCAACAAACGTAGAGTGGCTTCACAACTGCCCTCCTCCCTACCACACCTTTGAAGAGCCTGCCTACGTCCGAGCCTAACTAGGCCCCGAAGAAGGGAGGAATTGAACCTCCATAAATTAGTTTCAAGCCAACTACAGAACCTTTCTGTCTCTTTCTCCATAAGATGCTAGTAAAACAACTATTACATTGCCTTGTCAAGGCAAAATTGCAAGTTAGACTCTTGCGTATCTTATTCATTAATGGCCCATCCCTCCCAATTAGGACTTCAAGACGCAGCTTCCCCCGCCATAGAGGAACTTCTTCACTTCCACGACCATACCCTCATAGTTTTGTTTCTAATCAGCAGTTTTGTCTTTTACATCATTGTGACTTTAGTAGCAACCAAGCTCACTGACAAATATCTTTTAGACTCGCAAGAGATTGAAATTGTATGAACCTTCCTCCCAGCCATTGTTTTAATCATAGTAGCCCTGCCCTCCCTTCGAATTCTTTATCTAGTTGATGAAACCAGCACCCCCCATCTGACCGTCAAAACCATGGGCCACCAATGATACTGAAGCTACGAATATACCGACTATGAAGACCTCGCATTTGATTCTTACATAGTCCCCACCCAGGATCTTGCCCCTGGCCAATTTCGGCTCTTAGAGACTGACCATCGAATAGTCGTGCCAGAAAATTCCCTAGTGCGACTACTAATCTCTGCCGACGACGTCCTCCATTCTTGAGCGGTCCCATCATTGGGGGTTAAGTTTGACGCAGTACCAGGGCGCCTAAACCAAACAACTTTTGTTGTGTCCCGCCCAGGCATCTACTTCGGACAATGTTCTGAAATCTGTGGGGCTAATCACAGCTTTATACCCATTGTAGTAGAAGCCGTCCCTCTAGAACACTTTGAAAATTGGTCATCTCTAGTACTTGAAGACGCATCGCTAAGAAGCTAAACTGGTCCACAGCGTTAGCCTTTTAAGCTAAAAATTGGTGCCTACCCCCCACCCTTAGCGACATGCCGCAACTCAGCCCCACCCCTTGATTTGCCATTCTCATCCTCACCTGACTTGTTCTTATCACAGTTGTCTTCTCAAGCACCATTACATTCACTTTTCCCAACGACCCCTCTCTTTTGGACACAAATCCTATTTTAGCAGAGCCCTGAAACTGACCATGATCCTAAGCTTTTTTGACCAATTTGCAAGCCCGACACTCTTTGGAGTACCCCTAATCCTTCTAGCCTTGACCCTCCCCTGAATCCTAATCTCCCCAACTACCCAGCGATGACTAAACAATCGATTATCAAGCCTACAAGGCTGATTTATGCAACAATTTACACAACAACTGCTACTTCCACTAAGCCCAGGAGGCCACAAATGAGCTGCCTTATTCGCTTCCTTAATGGTCTTTTTAATTACCCTTAACACCCTAGGCTTACTCCCCTACACCTTCACCCCCACAACCCAGCTGTCAATAAACCTCGGTCTTGCTGTTCCTCTGTGGCTAGCAACCGTCATTATTGGCCTCCGGACTCAGCCAACCCACGCACTGGCCCACCTCCTCCCAGAAGGGACCCCCACACTTTTAATTCCCATCCTAATTGTTATCGAAACAATCAGCCTACTCATTCGACCCTTGGCCCTAGGCGTACGACTAACAGCGAACTTAACCGCAGGCCACCTCCTAATCCAACTAATTGCCACCGCGGTCTTCGTTCTTCTTCCCCTCCTCCCAACAGTGGCCATTCTCACAGCCATCCTACTGTTTCTTCTCACCCTCCTAGAGATCGCCGTAGCAATAATCCAGGCCTACGTATTTGTCCTTCTTTTAAGCCTTTACCTACAAGAAAACGTCTAATGGCCCACCAAGCACACGCATATCACATAGTTGACCCAAGCCCTTGACCACTAACGGGCGCCATTGCCGCCCTATTAATGACATCCGGCCTCGCAATTTGATTCCATTTTCACTCTGCCACACTCATATCCCTCGGGTTAATTCTTCTTTTCTTAACAATATACCAATGATGACGAGACATCATTCGGGAAGGGACCTTCCAAGGACACCACACCCCTCCCGTACAAAAAGGCCTTCGCTACGGAATAATCTTGTTTATTACTTCAGAGGTGTTCTTTTTCCTGGGCTTCTTTTGAGCCTTTTATCACTCAAGCCTAGCCCCTACCCCCGAGCTAGGGGGCCACTGACCCCCAACAGGCATCATCCCCCTTGACCCATTCGAAGTGCCCCTCCTGAACACCGCAGTCCTTATGGCTTCCGGAGTAACCGTCACCTGGGCCCACCACAGCATCATGGCCGGCGAACGAAAACCAGCCATTCAAGCCTTGGCCCTCACAATCCTCTTAGGTCTCTATTTCACCCTTCTACAAGCCATGGAGTACTACGAAGCCCCCTTTACAATCGCAGACGGCGTTTACGGGTCCACTTTTTTCGTCGCTACAGGGTTCCACGGACTTCATGTGATTATTGGTTCCTCCTTCCTAGCAGTCTGCCTCCTCCGTCAAATTTTGTACCACTTCACATCCGACCATCACTTTGGATTCGAAGCAGCCGCCTGATACTGACACTTCGTAGATGTTGTTTGATTATTCCTCTACATCTCTATTTATTGATGAGGGTCATAATTTTTCTAGTACAAAAAGTATAAGTGACTTCCAATCACCCGATCTTGGTTAAACCCCAAGGAAAAATAATAAACCTCATCATTATAACCCTTTCCATTGCCCTCTCCCTCACCGTAGTTTTAGCTCTCATTTCTTTTTGACTCCCCCAAATAGCCCCCGACTCAGAAAAATTGTCCCCCTACGAATGCGGCTTTGACCCATTTGGCTCCGCTCGCCTTCCCTTTTCCCTACGCTTTTTCCTGGTCGCAATTCTTTTTCTCTTGTTTGATTTAGAAATTGCCCTTCTCCTACCACTCCCCTGAGGAGACCAACTTCCTTCCCCCTTGCTGACCTTCCTTTGAGCTTCCGCCATCCTCACATTACTTACTCTCGGCCTAGTCTATGAATGAATCCAAGGGGGGCTTGAGTGAGCAGAATGGGCAGTTAGTTTAAAAAAAACACTTGATTTCGGCTCAAAAACTTATGGTTAAAGTCCATGATCGCCCTATGTCCCCCATTCATTTTACCTTTTCAACAGCCTTCATCTTAGGCTTAACAGGCCTAGCCTTTCACCGAACCCATCTCCTGTCTGCCCTACTTTGCTTAGAGGGCATAATACTGTCTTTGTTTATCGCACTTTCACTATGGTCGCTTCAATTCAACACTACTAATTTTGCAACGGCACCAATACTTCTTCTTGCATTCTCAGCCTGCGAAGCAGGCGCCGGCCTGGCTTTGCTAGTCGCCATGGCCCGTACTCACGGCACGGACCGCCTCCAAAACTTAAACCTACTACAATGCTAAAATTATTAATTCCTACCTTAATGCTATTTCCCACAACCTGGCTCGCCCCCTCAAAGTGGCTTTGGCCAGTCACCCTGGCCCACAGCTTAACCATTGCCCTCGTCAGTCTTATCTGACTAAAAAACTTATCCGAGACAGGATGATCTTACCTCAGCCCCCTAATAGCCACTGATCCTTTATCTTCCCCCCTCTTAGTCCTCACTTGCTGGCTTTTACCTTTAATAATTTTAGCAAGCCAAAACCACACCGCTCACCAGCCCCTCAATCGACAACGAGTGTACATTACACTTCTTATTTCCCTCCAATTCTTCTTGATCATAACATTCTCCGCCACAGAAATCATTATATTTTATGTCATATTTGAAGCCACCCTAATTCCAACTTTAATCATCATCACCCGATGGGGCAATCAAGCAGAACGCCTTAACGCAGGCACCTACTTCCTTTTTTACACTCTAGCAGGCTCACTTCCCCTACTCATCGCCCTTCTTTTACTCCAGGCCTCCACAGGAACCTTGTCCCTTCTCACACTCCAATACACTCAATCAGACCAACTTTTGTCCTACGCAGACAAACTATGGTGAGCGGGCTGTCTTCTGGCTTTTTTGGTCAAAATGCCTCTTTACGGAGTCCACTTGTGGCTCCCTAAAGCACATGTTGAGGCACCAATTGCAGGCTCAATAATTCTTGCCGCCGTTCTCTTGAAACTGGGGGGTTATGGCATGATACGTATCATGCCAATACTAGAGCCCCTCACTAAAGAACTAAGCTACCCTTTCATTATTTTAGCATTATGAGGCATCATCATGACAGGGTCTATTTGCTTGCGCCAATCAGACCTAAAATCTCTAATTGCCTATTCATCCGTAAGCCATATAGGCCTTGTTGTAGGAGGCATTTTAATTCAAACCCCCTGAGGATTCACAGGCGCCCTCCTCCTTATAATCGCCCATGGCTTAACCTCCTCCGCCTTATTCTGCCTGGCCAACACCAACTACGAGCGAACCCACAATCGCACAATGATTCTCGCCCGAGGACTACAAATGGCCCTACCCCTAATAACTATGTGATGATTTGCCGCCAGCCTCGCCAATCTTGCCTTCCCGCCTTTGCCTAACCTGATGGGAGAACTATTCATTATCACTTCTCTTTTCAATTGATCTTGGTGGACCCTGGCTTTAACAGGGGCTGGCACTTTAATTACAGCCGCATACTCCTTGTACATATTCCTGACAACACAGCGTGGCTCTCTCCCCGCCCACATCATTGACTTAAGCCCCAGTCACTCCCGAGAACACCTGCTCATGACCCTGCACCTATTACCTTTAGCCCTCTTAACACTTAAACCAGAGCTAATCTGAGGATGAACAACCTGTAGGCATAGTTTAACTAAAACATTAGATTGTGATTCTAAAAACAGGGGTTGAAACCCCCTTGCCCACCAAGCAAGGCCCGCCGGCAATGAAGACTGCTAATCTCCTCCTTTTTGGTTGAACTCCAGAACTCGCTTATCGCTCCTAAAGGATAACAGCTCATCCATTGGTCTTAGGAACCAAAAACTCTTGGTGCAAATCCAAGTAGCAGCTATGTACTTCGCCCCCATCATAATAGCAACTAGCCTACTTGTTATTTTCGCTACACTTTCATATCCCCTGCTTGTCTCCTTCCATCCCGCCCCTCTGACACCTCAATGAGCTTTGACCCATGTAAAAACAGCAGTAAAACTAGCCTTCTTAATTAGCCTCCTCCCTCTTTTCCTGTTCTTTGCCGAAGGGGCTGAAATTATTGTAACCAGTTGAAATTGAATAAACACTCTCGTTTTTGACATCAACATCAGCCTAAAATTCGACCACTATTCCATCATCTTCACCCCAGTTGCTCTCTACGTGACCTGGTCCATCCTAGAATTTGCATCCTGGTACATACACTCAGATCCGAACATAAACCGATTCTTCAAGTACCTCCTAGTATTCCTAATTGCCATAATTATCTTGGTCACAGCTAACAACATATTTCAACTTTTCATTGGGTGAGAGGGGGTTGGGATCATATCCTTTCTTTTAATCGGCTGATGGTACGGTCGAGCAGACGCAAACACTGCCGCCCTCCAAGCAGTCCTTTACAACCGAGTCGGAGACATCGGCCTAATTTTCTCAATAGCATGACTGGCCATAAATCTCAACTCATGGGAAATACAGCAAATATTCCTCAACTCACAAAACTTCGACCTCACTCTCCCTCTTTTCGGGCTGATTCTTGCTGCCGCCGGAAAATCCGCCCAATTCGGGCTCCACCCCTGATTGCCCTCAGCCATAGAAGGCCCCACACCGGTATCTGCCCTTCTGCACTCAAGCACAATGGTTGTTGCAGGCATTTTCCTCTTAATCCGCCTAAGCCCCCTTCTAGAGAACAGCCCAACAGCCCTCACCACCTGTCTATGCCTCGGCGCCTTAACCACCCTGTTCACTGCAACTTGCGCTCTTACCCAAAATGACATCAAAAAGATCGTGGCATTCTCTACATCAAGCCAACTAGGCTTAATGATAGTAACCATCGGCCTCAACCAACCCCAACTAGCCTTCTTGCACATCTGTACACACGCCTTTTTTAAAGCGATACTCTTCCTTTGTTCTGGCGCAATCATTCACAGTCTCAATGATGAGCAAGACATTCGGAAAATAGGAGGCATGCACAGTCTCACCCCACTAACCTCCACCTGCCTCACTATTGGGAGCCTCGCTCTCACAGGCACCCCCTTCCTGGCAGGATTTTTCTCCAAAGACGCCATTATCGAAGCATTAAACACATCCCATCTTAACGCCTGAGCCCTCACTCTTACACTCCTCGCCACCTCTTTTACGGCCATCTACAGCCTGCGATTGATCTTTTTTGTTAGCATGGGCCATCCACGATGCCTCCCCCTCTCCCCCATCAACGAAAACACCCCGGCCGTGATAAACCCAATTAAACGTCTCGCCTGAGGAAGCATCATTGCCGGGCTACTAATTACTGCAAATTTTCTCCCCTCCAAAACCCCCGTCATAACCATGCCCCTGCTTCTCAAATTAGCCGCCCTCGCCGTCACAGTTACAGGCTTGCTCCTAGCCTTAGAGCTAGCATCCTTAACAAACAAGCAATTTAAACCTCAGCCCTACAAGACCCCCCACCACTTTTCAAATATACTAGGATTCTTCCCTCATATCATTCACCGCCTCCCCCCCAAACTAAATCTTCTCCTAGGTCAGACCACAGCTAGTCAAATAATTGATCAAACGTGGCTAGAAAAAATTGGACCAAAGACCCTTTCAAGTTCCTCCCTCCCCCTGATCTCAACAACAAGTAATATTCAACAAGGCATAATTAAGACCTTCCTCACTTTCTTCTTCCTCACCCTTATATTAATGCTTTTTCTCCTATTTGCCTAAACTGCCCGAAGAGAGCCCCGGCTCAGCCCCCGCGTCAACTCCAGCACCACAAATAGGGTCAGTAATAACACCCAGCCCCCAATCATCAGCATCCCGCCCCCCGACGAATACATCTCTGCCACCCCCCCTATGTCCCCCCGCAAAATAGAAAATTCAAACGACTCATCCGCCGACACCCAAGACCCCTCATATCACCCCTCCAAGAATGCTCCCCCAACCAACCCCACTCCCAACAAGTACACCCCTGTGTAAACAACCACCGACCGGCTCCCTCAAATTTCCGGGTACGGCTCTGCGGCCAAAGCCGCAGAGTATGCAAAAACAACCAACATTCCTCCTAAATAAATCAAAAACAAGACCAAAGATAAAAAAGACCCCCCATGCCCAATCAACACCCCGCACCCCATGCCAGCCACAACCACCAGCCCCAAAGCTGCAAAATAAGGCGACGGGTTCGATGCAACTGCAACTAGCCCTAACACCAAGCCAATTAAGAACAAAAGCACAACATAAGTCATAGTTTTCACCAGGATTTTAACCAAGACTAATGGCTTGAAAAACCACCGTTGTTATTCAACTACAAAAACCCTAATGGCAAGCCTACGTAAAACTCACCCACTCCTAAAAATCGCAAACAACGCACTAATTGATCTCCCAACCCCCGCCAACATCTCAGCTTGATGAAACTTCGGCTCTCTTTTGGGACTCTGCTTGATCACACAAATTCTCACAGGCCTATTTCTTGCTATACACTACACTTCCGATATTTCTACCGCCTTTTCATCCGTTGCCCACATCTGCCGAGATGTAAACTACGGGTGACTAATTCGTAACCTCCACGCCAACGGGGCCTCATTTTTCTTTATTTGCATCTACTTCCACATCGGGCGAGGACTATATTATGGCTCCTATCTCTACAAAGAGACATGAAACATCGGCGTCGTAATGCTCCTTCTAGTTATAATGACTGCCTTCGTAGGGTACGTTCTGCCCTGAGGCCAAATATCCTTCTGAGGCGCCACAGTCATTACCAACCTCCTTTCAGCCGTCCCATACATTGGCACCGCCCTAGTCGAATGAATCTGGGGCGGCTTCTCTGTAGACAACGCCACCTTAACACGATTTTTTGCCTTCCACTTCCTCTTCCCATTTCTTATTGCAGCCCTCACAATAATCCACCTGCTCTTCCTACATGAGACAGGCTCAACCAACCCCATGGGGCTCAACCCAGATGCAGACAAAATCCCCTTCCATCCCTACTTTTCATACAAAGACCTCCTAGGCTTTGCACTCCTCCTGATCTCCCTCATCTCCCTTTCCCTGTTTGCCCCAAACATCTTAGGAGACCCAGACAACTTCACCCCGGCCAACCCGCTAGTCACACCCCCGCACATTAAGCCCGAATGGTACTTCTTATTTGCATACGCTATTCTACGCTCAATCCCCAATAAACTGGGGGGCGTTCTTGCCTTATTAGCCTCCATTCTTGTACTCATGCTAGCTCCTTTCCTACACACCTCAAAACAGCGTGGCCTCACATTCCGGCCACTATCCCAATTTTTATTCTGACTTCTAATTGCAAACGTACTGATCCTCACCTGAATTGGGGGCCTACCTGTTGAACACCCCTACATCATCATTGGACAAATTGCCTCTTTCTTCTATTTCTTCTTATTCCTCATTCTTCTTCCCCTAGCAGGCTGAGTTGAAAACAAAGCCCTTAAATGAAACTGCATTGGTAGCTCAGCATCAGAGCGCCGGTTTTGTAAGCCGGCGGCCGGAGGCTAAAATCCTCCCCAACGCTCAAAGAAAAGAGATTCTAACTCTTACCCCTAACCCCCAAAGCTAGGATTCTCCACTAAACTATTCTTTGATGTACTATTTTACTTATGCATTTTATACATATATGTATTATCCCCATTCATCTATATTAACCATATAATAATAAGCAAGTACATCAAATCCTTAGTTCACATACAATTATTTAACTCACCCAAGAACTCATATAACGAAGGGATACATAAGACACTTATATATAATTAAATTAACAGTGGTTTACCAATACCGAACTTGAAAGCACTCCACACACATTTTATAAGTAAATTCAGACCACCCTCCTCATAACATTCTAATAACTACCGTATGTAGTAAGAACCGACCATCAGTTGATTCCTTAAAGCATACTCTTATTGAAGGTGAGGGACAAGAATTGTGGGGGTTTCACAAAATGAACTATTCCTGGCATTTGGTTCCTACTTCAGGGCCATTGATTGCCTAATTCCTTCCACTTTTATCGACGCTTGCATAAGTTAATGGTGGTAATACATATGACTCGTTACCCCGCATGCCGAGCGTTCTCTCCACGGGGGTCAGGGGTTTTTTTTTTTGTCTTCCTTTCACTTGACATTTCAGAGTGCACACGGTAATAACTAACAAGCGTGTACATTTTCTTGCCTTCCCGTGTTTAGTATGAATGGTGAAAAGTCATTAATTAAAGAATTGCATAATTGAGATCAAGAGCATAAGATATAAAAATTTCTCTTAACATATCTAAGACACCCCCTTCTCGGAAGTTGAGAGGTAAACCCCCCCTACCCCCCCAAACTACTGAGAGTAAACCCCCCCTACCCCCCCAAACTACTGAGATCGCTAATGTCCTGCAAACCCCCCCGGAAACAGGAATGTCCCTAGTAATTTGTTCGTTACACAAAAGAAAAAACAATGATTCGTCAATAAAAGTAAGAAAAGCCCCCCTCCCCAGTCGGCTTCTTCTTACCAAACTTCGCCCAACTCAAATAATAATTCTGAACGAAGCTCAATAAAAACCGCCTAYAYTATATTATATTATATTATATTATATTATATTATATTATATTATATTATATTATATTATATTATATTATATTATATTATATTATATTATATTATATTATATTATATTATATTATATTATATTATATTATATTATATTATATTATATTATAAACTTATGCCCCCAC